CCAAGGGGAAAAGGTCTCTTCTTCTGCTTCAGGATCAACTGAAGCAGATCTTTTTTCGACTTCCTTCCTGTCTGGGATTTGAAAAAGCAAAGTCCTTACTTTGACTTACCCGAATCAAGTCAAGGCGATGAAGCAGGCTCAAGGCCCATTTTCTTATAAGAGTTCTCTCTCTCTCCGGGAATCATAGCCTAGTATCGTATCCCAGAAAGGGAATCCACTTCTGACCTGACCTTCTGACGAGAATCCTTCAAACTCTTTTTTTCAAGTCAAGAATGTGTAAACCGAGGCCATTGAATCTGCTGCAGATGTCATCATAGAAGAAGAAGCTGTTCTTCTTTTTTCTGCATCAGCTACTAATCATTTGGAATCGATCTAGCTGCTTAACTTATCTTATGTGGTTTGGGCATACGGATTCGACTAGCATTTCGTGGAAATCATAGTTGGTATTGGACAAGAAGGAAATTCCTTCTCTTCTGTTGTCACAAGAAAGGACTAGGTTCCTAGCCAAGCCAGGGAATCTACGACCGATTGTCAAAAAATCTCCCGCTACGGGGTAAGAAGCAAGGAAGGAGTGCCACTTTCAAGAATTCTTTTTTAGTTCAATCACCCGCCGAAGCGAATCCTTCGAAATAGCCAAGCCGGTAAGTAGAAGGGCAAGGTGACCACAGGGAAAGGCATTACCAGAAGGAAAGTAGTCCAACTCAATGTCTTACGCATCAGTGGCATTTGAGTGAAAGCAGTAAGTCAGTGGCCAAGAATCATCGATTTTGGAGTTACCAGCTCAAGGCAGCTCATGGGAATTTCTTTAAGTAAGAACGATCCCCAGTGTCATCCTCTTCGTCTTCTCTTTAGGAAAGCAAGTCCCATCGAGTTAGCTCTTGGAGTCAAGGCATGCCTTAAGGTAGCGACTGACTTTCAGGTGAGATGGTTCAATAGTAGATTAGATAAAGGCTCTTGCTACTTCCCACGAGGGGAGGAAAGTAAATAGCGTAGATAAGGAAGTGGCTATTCTTGTTTATTCATGACTCCGCTGCGCTCCTATTTCATGGAATAAGCGCCTTTTCTCTTACAGACAAAAGAAATGGATTTATTCCGGCTAGCTCGAAGGGAAGGAAAGAGCGCTATAAGAGAAAGAGTGCCTCGATCATGGGATTTTTACTGAAAGCAGAGGAAGCATTCGATGCATCATAAAAAAACAAAAAACAAAAAACAAAAAGAAAAAGAAAGAAAATAAAAAGAAAGTGCAGCTGCCAGAGCCCCGTATTTACCAGCGGGGTCCCGAGATATTCTATGATCAAAGGCTTTGTGGTTGTCACGAACTGGATTCGAACCAGCGCCTCCGGGAGCAACAGGCCCAGCAAACTACCATTCATTCTGATCGCGACTTTGTTTACCCGGTTCCCCTCGCGGCTAAAAGGTACATCCGGGCCGCTCGCATGGACCTACTTACCTTGCTTGTAGACCAGCTGCAGAGCTAACCCTTGTTCTATTGGTTTGATGCTACCAAGACGATTTCTTTATGCCCATCAAAACATCGTTCATGTCCATTTTTAGGGCTTCTTTTGTCAACTCGTCGCTGAGTTCTTCAGTCACCTGAGACTTTCGATGTTTGTCCCGCATATCACTAGATCGATCGGTATCTTTACAAATTGAGAAAGCTTTCTCAATTCATACTTAGCCGCGAGCAATCTACGTTTGCGATCTCGTATATTTTGCTTCTCCGACATCTTACTGACTTTCCCCCTCATCTTTTTGAAAAAAGCCGCTCCACGGTGGTAAAGTCTCATCTTGTGTGTTGGCCGAAGTTAAAATAGTGACATGGAACCCCCTAATATGTTCGAAGATCTCGAAATGATCTTCCAGTTCCGGGGAGAATTCGCAAAACTCCATTTCCATCAAGAATTGAATGGACTTTTCCCGTATTTCGACCGGAAAATCTAACAGAGACATTACTGCGGAGATTTTTACCAAAAAATGAGACATTCCATGACCTCGGAGAGTGCTTTGCCGTGCTAGGTCACTGACATATCCTTTTTTTTCTTTATTTGACCCCAAGAATGGATTGGATCGAAACGACTTTCCTGTCGAAGCCCTTTGTGTCTGTATTAATTTCTGCCCGCACGGAATCTCCATAGCCAATTTTCCATTTTTGATTATGAAATCAGAAGGTGCTGCCTTTGGTACTACTCTTATTTTACACGATCCAGGAACTTCCATAACGTTGGCGTGATTCGGTTTGAGCAACGGATCCTGACGTGATACATCTTCGTAATGAAAATGGAGTGTAAACATTCTCTGATTGCCTTTCTTTGATTCCCCCCATACAGAAAGAGAGGCCTTCCTGTACGAGTAGTGAAGAACTAAACGATTTTGTTTTGTTGGTTGTTGACCAACGGAAAGAAAGGGAAAAAGAAATGCCAGTCACTTAGTAAAAAGGCTCTCTAAGAGTTTGGGGTCCTTTCTAAAAGCGAGAAGAAACTCCTCGTATTCAGAGACAGAGTCTAGCTCCAAACTTTTGACGATGTTGGAGGATACCTCCATATAGTGGTCATGGGTCCGTGAGAATTGCCATGGCTTCCAACCTCTTTCGGTAAAGTGAACTAATCGGTCCTTTACAAAAAGGGTCATTTCCGCCTTTTTTTGTCTCCACACGGAGAGGATCCGTGTTAGGATCATAAGCGGGGGGGGCCGTGGGGTGCCTCGGCAGGGGGGTTGGGTGCCCCGGCGTTTATCGCCTCATCTACCGAGGGGGATGACGAATCCGGCATGGGCTCGAGAAGCACACGCTCCTCGAAACTGTTACATGTGCTTGAGTCCGATAATGGAACCTGCTGTGACGGGCCTACCACAAGATTTTTACTTTCCGAATCTACTTGTCGCCTTCCCGAGGAAGGACCGACGTCCTCTACGGGATCAGGGCTTCGGTCTCGTTTTCTAGAAGTGGGCTCCCCTTCGATGCCCTGCCCCTGACCTTCTGAATCAGACGGCAGGTTGAGGTATTTTTCCCAACCGCCAGAGTTACCCACCGAATCCGACCCTGCGGGCATCATGCGAAGAGGACCCGCTAGTACTTCTGAGACTCCGGCTTCTGTAATGAGGCCCTTCGTAAAAACCCCTATGGCCAAGGTAAGCCCCATCGGTAGGCCTAATTTGCCTAAAGTATAGGCGAGGGCTCGACCCCCCAGAGCTATTCCTATTTTAAAAAGGGGGGGCCTGGAAAATGCCCAGAAAGACAAGTACAAGTAGGCCCAGCAACAAAAATAGAATAGAAATCCTAAAAACCAGGGATAAACTGATCAAACTACGTAAACTTTCCAGGGATAAATTGATCAAACTACGTACACTACTAGATCAATTTTTGACTCGGGTCGAAAAGGGCATTCTATCTTTCTTTTCTATTCGCTCATGATCTGGCCTGGTCGACCCAATCATGATTTGAAGGATGGGACCTTTTCTCGAACTCGAAAAATCCTGCCGACATACGGGCATTCTTTTTTGTACCTTAGTACACTGCCCCGGAAAAAAGAAAACTACAAGCAATCATGAAACTGGCAAAGCTTGATAACCATTTTCTCATGACGAGCACGTTGGATCATTTTAACAATTTTGAGGAGATCGCGCATCAGCTCTGAGATATTCCTTAACCCTTTTTCCGCTCCAGGAAAAGAAAGAGGCAGAATTCGTTATCGGAGTATCCTCCGCCAACTAACCTGAGCATGCTCTCTAACATCACATACGAGATTCTTTGTCTGGCTTTTATAACTCCTTAAGGAAGTGTCTCTTCCGAGTATTTTCTCACTTGCTTTCCTAAGCTAAGTCAGACATTCAAATCAAGGAAAGCGAATGAGAAACCTTCTTGGAATCAGTTCGTTCGGGAGGGTGTGTAGTGCCAGTACGGGGTGTGGTACTGGTTCTCATTTCCTGGTTTGGATTTCAGTGAAAAAGCTTTGAAGCCGATATCAAAGGAGTTCCTTGCTTTCTGACCCCAAGTGTACCTCATTGGTAGGCTTTCCCCAACGGTTGCGGCCTGCTGTAGTATGAAGTACGCCCCAATAAATTGAAGAAGAGTCTCATTCGTTAGCAAAGTCGATAGCCAGTCCATCTTGTCTTCTCCACTTCAATTCAAGCTAGCTCCTACTCCTTTAGGATTCCTTTTTTCACTGTTTTTACGAACCTTCACATAGATTACGAGGCTTACCGAATGAGTTGAACATAGTGAAACGAATCCTCACTCCCAATCGCCCCACTATCTACTAGTCTGGTTCGACTCGAACTTCTGTCATGTCAAGCTTCCTGACCTGCTTTGTACCAGCCGGTATTTTGTGTACTTCGGGGCGAGCTCGCTCTAACGTCGTGCCCGGGTCACAACGAATGGAACTTTTATAATGCATGCACAATTGGACAAGCTGCTTACCGTGGCCACCTACCGCCTTCCCTTAAGGCCGTCGTCATGCTAGAACTCTCAAACGCTTGTCAAGGATGGATGTAATTCAGGAAGCGCTTGTAATGTGAGTGAAGCGGATTGAATACACACTTGTCGGGGTGAACTATCGAAAAAGACCCCCAAATCGGCCTTGAAGAAAGGAACCTCACGTCAAATGGGTTTGGCTGATGCACTGCGTCCCAGCGATCGTTGGCTAACACTAGATTCCAGAAATGGCTTTGTTTTGTCATTCTGGTGTTGTCGAGGCAGAAGGCACACTTGGAATGGAACTGATGCTGGAGGTGAATCCGCTAATGTGTCAGGTGAGGTCATACCACCAAAACGGCATACTTTAAACGACAACCGCTGAAACCGCACTAAAGCTTTGAAAGAGACGTTCCCCTCATCCTTAAAGTCAAGACGGTTACCACGTCTTTCATTAAGGGAAGGCGCTGACTAGCCCTGCTCAATAAGGATGTAGGGTCTCTTGAGCGCTTCATTGAGCATTTTTCTTTTCTTTGCTGATTCCTCTCAATGAAATTTTCCATGTTGCACTAAGTTACTTACGGATGTATGCATGCAGTCCGAGAACACTTTGGGGTAAACACCCATCCAAACAACTCCAACAAGAAAAGGTATAAATATGAAAACTTCTCTACCATTTAGATCGGAAAATTTATGGAGGAAATCCGGTTTTAAATTCCCAGAAACCACACGATTATATAGCCAAAGGGAATACGCCGCGCCTAAAATCATCCCAAGCGCTGCTAATGTGGCTACTAAGCTATTTCTTTGGAAAGCTCCTACTAAGATGAGAAATTCCCCGATAAAGCTGCTAGTACCAGGTAAACTCATATTGGCCAAAGTGAAAAAGAAGAAAACGGTAGAGAAATTCGGCATGGCGCTCACTAAACCTCCGTAATATCTAACAAGTCGAGTCTTATGTCGGTCATATAGAACACCAACACATAGAAAAAGGGCTGAAGAAACCAGTCCATGACTTAACATCAGTAGAATGCTACCTCCAATTCCCTGTATGTTCAGACTAAACATACCAATAGTCACCAGATTCATATGAGCTACTGAGGAGTAAGCAATGATCTTCTTAAGATCGATCTGTCTTAAAGTGGTCAAGGAAGTATATATTATAGCAATCGCGCTTAAAGTATAAATGAAAGGAGTGAAACAAAGTGTCGCTTCAGGAAACATGGGTATTGAAAATCTTAAAAAGCCGTAGGTTCCCAATTTTAAAAGAATTCCCGCCAAGATGACGGATCCTGCCGTAGGTGCCTCTACATGAGCTTCGGGTAACCAAATATGAACTGGTACCATAGGCACTTTGACGGCGAAAGAGGCGAAAAAAGCAATCCATAGAAAGATTTGGCGCCGCTCACTAAATTCTGTGGTTAATAAAATTTGTAAATCGGTGGTTCCTGTTTGGAAAAGAATCAACAGAATAGCTAATAGCATAAAAACAGATCCAAGTAAAGTATAAAGGAAAAGCTGATATGCTGCCTTGATCTTTCTTTGTCTCGAACCCCATACCCCTATAATAATGGTAGAGTAAGGGGTGGCCCCAAAGCGGAATTGACCAGTGGTGATTGGTCGAAGCTCCAGTAGGTAGCCACTCCCTTCTCAGGGAACCGTACGTGAGACTTCCGCATCATACGGCTCCGTCCCGAGCTTCCGTCGTCGGCCTTGTCATTAGACCACTATCTATGCATGTATTTTCAGCCTGGACTCTAGAATCTTTTGCTTCTCGGGTGGTGGCGAACAATGCTGCTTGCGTTGCGGGGGATGCCCGCCCGTAGGGCCCGGCCTGCTTCCCGCCCGAAAGAACCACTCACTAGCTAGCCGGACTAGTGGGGGCCTATCTGGAGACATACTGAAAACCATGCCTTTCGAACCAAACGCAACGCCCGTCTTCCAAATAAAAAGAAAGAAAAAGGGGGAAGAAAGATGGAGTGCAGCCTCTAGAGCACATGTAACGCACAGTCGGGTTGCTCACGCAGCGGATCTCTCTCTTTATCTATAGATATCTAAAAAGAGAGAGAGGTGTGAAAGTAATAGCTTTATGTTATGGCCGCCCCCCGGCTTACGGCCTTTACGCTACTACTACTGTGATGTGAGCGGTTCAAATTGGTTTGATCTTTCCCAATCATCCTGACCGGAACTTGTACGCAGCACTTGTACGGAGGTGCATACATAAAGGTTTGGAACTTTTGATTATCTGAATCTTAAGAACAGGACCCTACCTTATTCTCGAACCCTCTGCCGAGCTCCACCCTGCCCGCATTTTTCTTTTTCTTTTCTTTCTTCTTTTTTTGTTTTTTTTAGAAGGGCCAAAGAAATGTCTCCACCTGCTGCCAACAGTCTTTCTTCGGAATTCTACTGAACGGGTCGATCCTCCTCCCCCGTTTGTTTTAGCAACTTTTCCTAAGGTCTCCTCGCCAAGAGCTCCCCGGCGACGACAGAGGAAGCAACCCGCCTGCTGCGGCGGGGCGGCTTTTTTCTTTCACAATAAGACCTGGACGATTATCCCTACCCTCGGTAGCTTACGAGTTTACGTCCATCCCTGGTCGGGTACAGTTTCCTTTTTCTTTCTCCCTTGTAGCCGTTACCCGAATTCGCGCAAGTGTGTCCACACCCCCCAAACTGACTTGACGAGGAATCCATTCTCGCGAACAAACACAACCCCTACACACACCTAGGAGCACCCCTTCCTGCATATCCATACAAGACCCGAGTAGGCGGGTCGAGGTCCTACGAGGTACCCACTACTCAGAGTACCCTCCCCAAAGGAAAAAGATGTGTTTGTCAGGTTCGGTTCTTCTTAGTTGGGTTGGGCGGGTTCGACCAGAAATGCTATGCTTACACACAAGACTACCCCTCTTCCCGAAAGCTTCGCGGGGACTACTTTACGACGACGGACGACCGCCCGTAGGGGGTTTACTGCACAAGGCCCCTGCAGAGGAAAAGCTTTATCCCAGCGAATATAAGATGCTCAGCTCCGCACAACATAGGGATTAGCACGCTTTCGGGAAGAACATAGAATAGTAGAGGATCCAGCATGCGGA